TTCGAAATATAAAATATATTAATATTATATAATATAAAATAGAATAGAATATATAAAAATATATATATATATAATATACTTTTTTATATGTATTGAAAAATAATGGCGATTTATTCCTGTGGAGCATCCATTAACAAGAAGAAATAAAAAATCAGAAATATCGACAAATTCTTGTGTGGTTCGAGGAAAAAAAGATCGCTTCTCCAATTTCTTACTATATATATCGAATTTAAATATCAGAATAGCCAATATAGTCATGATTCAATGGGTCAGGTCCACTTACCTTTTTTTATATCAACTCAACAATAACAATATCTCTATTCTCTGCTGAAAAACAAAGACTAAGGCTTGAGTTTCATGAAAAAGCCCTTTATCGGATTTGAACCGATGACTTACGCCTTACCATGGCGTTACTCTACCACTGAGTTAAAAGGGCCCTATTCAATCTTAGTGTGAGATAGTGATAGACATATTATATTTTATTTCATCTGAACGAGAAACGAATCAATGAGTGAAAATTGAAGAAAATGAAATGATATTTTACCCTCACTATCCCTTTTCTGTCGGATCAATCATTGCCTGAACTGAAGCAATCCTATACTCCCTTTCATTATATCGAATAGTATGGGATGCTTCATTCATGAAGCATCAAACAAACAAACACAAAAATGTTACAATTCTATAGAATCATAAAATAGAAAGACTATTCATATCTAGCCATACCATTCGATTATATTGACAATTCCAAAAAACTGTTCATACTATCATCATAGTATTATGACGGTCGGGCGGATATGCCCCCATCGTCTAGCGGTTCAGGACATCTCTCTTTCAAGGAGGCAGCGGGGATTCGACTTCCCCTGGGGGTAGGGTACTTCAAAAGGAAATTGATCGTGGATTATCAATAAGCCTAGAAGGAATTCTTCCTGGGTCGATGCCCGAGCGGTTAATGGGGACGGACTGTAAATTCGTTGGCGACATGTCTACGCTGGTTCAAATCCAGCTCGGCCCAAAAATGCACCGCTCCATGACATGAGTATGATAGAACCAATTTGTTCTACAGAAAAGAAATGACCGATCCGTAGAAAAAAAGAGAAAGGGTCAACTTTGTCTCATTGAAAGGTTTATTTTTTATTTGATTGTTAAAAATGGGTAATCATTAGTTACTTATAATCCGTACAACATAAAAAGTAGAATGTTCTTATGAAACCATATGAATATGTATGCTATACACCTCGTTGGGATTGTAGTTCAATCGGTCAGAGCACCGCCCTGTCAAGGCGGAAGCTGCGGGTTCGAGCCCCGTCAGTCCCGAACTAGGATCCGATGAATTTCTCAATTCATTTCTCTATTTTTTGCGAAAGGGAAGACGGGGAGCAAAATCCCGGTGCGGGAGAGAATTTGGATTTCTTTTGATTTTGTTCTGCATTTGTCATCAGACAAATACGGGAATTTCCATTTCTTCCACTAGTACTGATTGATAAGGGAGAGACATATGTAGATTGGTACAATCGGTAGTATTGCTATATTCATACTATCAATTCCATTCAGTATTTTAAGTGGAAGAGATACTTAACTTTTCATTTCATTACTTCGGCAGAATGCTTTTCAGGTTAAAGCACATCCTTTCTAATTTCGGCTTTTTTGGGGTATCTTCCATTAGTAATACTAATTGAAAACAATCTATTTCATTCTCATTCAAATCGCATACTGAATTTTGGATGTATACGTCCAAAGAGGATATTCATAAAATAAAAGACTGACCAAGCAGTGTCTTTTTCTTTTATTAGTATTAGAAAATGAAATTTGTTGGAATATTCGATTTTTTTACTTAAGATTTCTTTTTTCCGTTTCACTTATACTGTTTGGATCTGTGTATGACCCAGAGAATACCCGTCATATGATACCTCATAATTATATGTAATAATTGTATGTATAAGTAGGAGAGTTGTATAAGGAAGATGATAGGTTATAGAAAAGAAAGATGAAAACCTAATAATGGGTATTTCCGACTCAATCCAAAATACCATTTTGGATTGAGTATGGATAAAAGATCTTCCTATGTTATACTATTGAATTGAATTCTTGACAATGAATTGATTTGATAGATCAGATATTGTTATTCATAATAGTGATCTGATTAGGTATCATCAGGATGTCAATTCATCCCATTGAATTTACAGGAGTCAAATTTATCATCTCTATGGGATTAGATCCCGAGTTATTGCGAAAAAAAAAAATAAAGATTAGATTATTATATTATGGAAGTCAATATTCTCGCACTTATTGCTACTGCACTGTTCATTCTAGTTCCTACTGCTTTTTTACTTATTATCTACGTAAAAACAGTCAGCCAAAATGATTAATTGGAATCAAATTGGAATTCTTAGTTTTTATTAATGATTCAAGAAATGAAAGCAAGGGATTAAAACTCTAAGTCTTCAATGAAATGATCGGGCTAGAATCCAAAGTATCTTAGTAAGTATCTGAACTAGTGTGGTAGAAAGAACTATACTATATATAGAATATAGATATAGTTCTTTCTACCACACTAGTTAGTAGTGTATACTTTTTTTTTGAAGCCTTCGCAAAACGATCAATAAAGAATTGATATAGTTTGGTTGAGCAATCGATTACTCAATTAGTAGTGCTCCCAGCCCTAGAGTCCACTCCTTCCCCATACTACAAGCGAAAGGGAAAATGTAAAGACTACCATTAAAGCAGCCCAAGCGAGACTTACTATATCCATGTGAATTATGTCCCCTATTTCGATGAAGGAATTTTTCTATTATTGATTAATCATCATAGTGGAATCAATGGCACAGAGTCAAAATAGGATTTGGATTTAAGACTATTGATGAACCAAACCAATTACATGAATACACTCATAACAGGTATAGTATATATTTTCAGATTTCTGGTCGAATCAGGAATCATTAAGTATAAAGATGATGATACACATGCCTTTTCTTTGGAAATAGAAAAGGAATGCTTCTAATGAAGCATGTAAGAATAATAAGACCTATTGTTTTGTTTGTTTTTATTTTATACCCTTCTTTCCTAAGCAAAAAACATAAAAATATACTATTCAAGATAGATAACTATTTATCACTCTATTTCCTATTTGATCTAAGCTTATTGTCTTTCTTTCAGTGAAAGGATTGGTAGAACCTATTACCACTATTACTACATATATTCTTCTTTTTTTTTTTTCAACTTTGACCTTTACCCTATACTTATAAGAGGTAAGAATAGACCAACCATTCTGATTGCATGTCTGAACATTCATAGCCTCTCGCGAGTCTGCTGGATACAAAGCAAACTCTTTTAGGGCCTTTCCAAAACCCCTAAAAGGATTTCCCATCAGCGTATCCGACCTAATTTAATACCAGACGGAGTCGCGATACGTTGCTTTTTTTGCTCCGCTCCAATTTCTCGAATTAGATCGACAGGATAAGAAATCCAAACATTTTTTTTGAGAAGGCGACACCCGGATTTGAACTGGGGATAAAGGATTTGCAGTCCCCCGCCTTACCACTTGGCCATGCCGCCAAAACAAAAGCGATCCAAAATAGATAATATTTTGATCCATTTTCTATTACTAAATACTAAAAGTAACTCTCTCTTTTTTATCTTGAATCCTATTATACTTATCTTTTTTGAAAAAGAAATTCTTATTTTTTATTGGATAATGAAATTGTGTTTCCTTGAATGGCATAAGAAAATTCAATGGATTTATGACTAAACTAATGAGTATTCATTATTTTCAATAAAGAAATTCTTTTCCATTTCCATTATAACAACATATATGTGTATATGTAAACCCCCGAACAGAAATGGGTATCTGGATACCAAGCTAGGTATCTCTCTTGTGCACATATCCCTATAAAGAATCGTCGTGTTTCAATTTTTCATTGAATATATAGAAAAGACGAATTTTGATGGAGTGTGACCTATTCCAAGTGAAATTACAATAAAATAAAAGGTGTGATAGGTGAATAGATAACCGTATCGGCATGTACTTAATAAATAGAATAAAATTCTACTCTTATCTTAGTCTATTTCTATTAAACAATCCAATCGTATTCTATAAATTCCACTCACGACCTATCAAAAAGAATCCACGAATTCTTTCTTGGAACATAAAATGTAGTGTGTTAAAAAAAAAAAAGAAAACTCTATACTACTTCTGATTATTTTCTGATTATTCTGTCTTTATCTCATTCATAGAGAGTAGATTGAATCCCGAACCCATTTTTTTTTTTTTTTTATCCCATCGCATTGGATCATAATATCATAATAATAGGTAGAAATTGGAGCAATTTGGATATTCTATACAACTATACAAGACTCCATAAGTGTAAGTGACATAATTTTTTGAGAAATATTTTCTCAATTTATTTCTATTTGTACCTGTCGTAAATTCGAACTTGCGTCAAAAAATGCTCTTCATTCCTCCGTCTCCGTTCATACGTATGAAATACATATATGGAGTTGGCTAAAATTTCATGTGATTCAGTAAACAGAATATAAATTCTATTATTGCTAGATCGAAACATATACCATACGGTTTTATCTAGCAATAATAGAATTTTTTCAAAAAAAAATAGGAAAAGTAAGATTAAGATGCTTCGGAATGGAAATGAGGGAATGTCCACCATACCTGGATTTAGTCAGATACAATTTGAGGGGTTTTGTAGGTTCATTAATCAGGGCTTGTTGGAAGAATTTCATAAGTTTCCAAAAATTGAAGATAGAGATCAAGAAACGGAATTTCAATTATTTGTGGAAAGATATCAATTGGTAGAGCCCCTGATAAAGGAAAGAGATGCTATGTACGAATCCCTCACATATTCTTCTGAATTATATGTCCCTGCGGGATTCATTTGGAAAACTGGTAGAGATATGCAACAACAAACCGTTTTTATTGGAAACATCCCTCTAATGAATTCCCTGGGAACCTCTATAGTAAATGGAATATACAGAATTGTGATCAATCA